AAACCTCAAAAACGACAGAAAGGGGGGAAAGTGAGAAAGAAAGAGATGTAGAAATAGAAACAACTTTCGAAACGAAAGGGACTAAACAGGAACAAGAGGGATTCACCGAAGAAGATCCTTCCCTTTTTTCGGAAGATTTTTCGGAAGATTTTTTGGAAGAAACTCCTTCCCTTTTTTCGGAAGATTTTTTGGAAAAAACTCCTTCCCTTTTTTCGGAAGATTTTTTGGAAGATTTTTCGGAAGATTTTTCGGAAGAAACTCCTTTCCTTTTTTCGGAAGAAAGGGAGGATCCGGACAAAATCGATGAAACGGAAAGGATCCGAGTGAATGGAAAGGACAAAACAAAGGATGAATTCCACTTTCACTTAACAGAAGAAGCTAAAGACCTCTTCTGGTTTGAAAAAACCCCTGTGAGTCTTCTTTTCGACTCTAAACGATGGAATCGCCCGTTGCGATATATAAAAAATTATCGATTCGAACATGCTGTAAGAAACGAAATGTCACAATATTTTTTTTATACATGTCAAAGTGATGGAAAACGAAGAATTTCTTTTACATATCCATCCAGTTTATCAGCTTTTTTTGAAATGCTACGACAAAAAATGTATTTTTATTTTTTTACAACAGAAAAATTCGTCTGTGATGAACTGGATAAATTCTTCTATGATGAACTGCACAATTATTATTGTTGGATTTATACCAACGAAAAAAAATGGAGGAGCCTAAGGAACGAGTTTAGGGATAGAATTGAAGCCCTAGACAGAGGATCTCCTTATCTGGATGTACTCGAAAAAAAGACTCGATTATGCAATAATAAAACTAAAGAAGAATACTTGCCTAAAATATATGATCCTCTCTTAAACGGATCCTATCGTGGAATAATTAAAAAATTTTTTTTACCTTCAATCCTAAATGAAATTGAAGTCAAAAATTCGATAGAGACAAATTTGATAAATAAACTCAATAAAGTTCATAGTATCCTTCTTTTTAGGGGTAAGGAACTTGATTTTGAAGAATTCTATCAGAAAGTGGAAGCGAAAGTAGCTATATTGGAAAAGAAATTGGTCCATCAAGTGGCCGATAAATTGGAAGATAAATTGGGAGAGACAATATATACATTGGATAAAAAATCAGTAGCAAGAGAATTGAGTCTTTTAATCGATGAATTTGCTGAAGAATCAATACCAAATTGGAAAGGACTTTCTTTATTTCCGGAACAAAGAGGAATTGATTCAGAAGATCCAGAAAAAGTTTTGAGATTTTTATTCGAAAAAGTCCTAATTGATCTCAGGATTCAAACAATATACGAGACAGCCATACTTCCTCCCATGGAAAACACAACCCGAAAAAAATCGATTGGAATAAAGAAAAAAGTCCCCCGATGGTCATACAAATTATTCAGCGAGGTAGAACAAATCGGAAAAACTGAAACAACGGAAGAGGGGGAAGAGTGGATAGTAGATCATCAAATTCGCTCGAGGAAAGCGAAACGTATAGTTCTTTTTACGCAGAGTCTAGCGAATACCGACCCTAGTATCAAAACTATGACGAAGCCTGATGAAATAGAAGAAGTGGATATGATAGATTATCCCTATGAAGCGGATTTTCGTCGAGACATAATCACTGGTTCTATGCGTGTTCAAAGACGTAAAACCCTTACGGGGAAAATGTTTCCCTTATATCCGTATTCCCCACTTTTTTTCGACAGAGTAGGATTTTCTTGGGATGTTCTTTTCGAACCATTCATATTATCAGTAATTGAGATTTCCGACCTAATACAAGACATTTTTAGAAAGGGTATAAAAGGAAGCGTAGCAAAAAGAATAAAGAGGTTAAAAAAAAAAAAAAAAATGTACATGGAGGAAAACAAAAGCTACGAAGAAATTCAAAAAGAAGTCAATGAAATGGAAAAGGGGCGGGACGGGCCGACGGAAATGGAACGAATAGACAGGACACAAGAAAAAAGATCAAACCTCTATGATGTCATTATTTATGCTCAGGCAATAAGAGCTTGTATTTTACTAATTCAGTCGAAGCTTCGAAAATCTATTGTATTACCTTCATTGATACTAGCTAAAAATATTGTCCGTTTCTTATTACGCCAAGAGTCCGAGTGGAAGCAGGATATAAGGGAGATGAATAGAGAAGTGCATCTTATATGCACCTATAAAGGTCTGCCAGTACTAGAAACAGGAAGAAACGGAATTTTTCCTCAAAACTGGGCCACAGAGGGTATACAAATAATGATAAGATTTCCTTTCCGTCTGAAACCTTGGCACCGATCTAAGATACGACCTTCTCGTCGGGATCCAAATCCAAAGCAGGAAAGTCTTGCTTCTTTTTTAACGATTTGGGGACTGGAAACTGACCGTCCTTTTGGTTCTCCTCTCGTAGGACTTGGTATTTTGTTTCGTTATTATTTTGGACCCCCTTTGAAAAAACTCCAAAAAGCAATTATAAAATGGAGTTTTCGAGCTCTAAAAAGTTTCAAAGAAAGAACAAAATTATTGTTTCTAAAGGTCCAAAAAGAACCAAAAAAATTGAGAGAGGATTCGAGTGAAATAAAAAAAGATTCTATAATCAATAATCAGATTATTCATGAATCATCCATTCAAACCCGATCTATGGATTGGACAAATTATTCACTGACAGAAATCAAAATTAAAGATCTGACTGATAGAACAAGCACAATCAGAAATCAAATAGAAAGAATTACAAAAGACAAGAAAAATGGATTTCGAACTCTAAAGATAAATATTAGTCCTAACAAAACAAGTTATGGTGCTCAAAAATTAGCATCACTAAAAAATTATTTTCAGATATTAAAAAGAAGAAATGATCGATTAATCCGTAAATCACATTATTTTATAAAATGGATCGTGGAAAGGGTATACACGGATATCCTTCTAGAGAGCTTTCCATATATCATTAATCATTTTACTAATAGTCTTTATAGGCCCATGATCATTATCAAACTTTTTCGTAAATTAAAAAAAAAAAAATTTTTTGATACAAAAGAGAAAAAGATAATTGAGCGTATTTCAACTATACAAAACAAACTTTCACCTTCTCATATTCGTCATAAGATTCAGACGAAGTCGGAGGTTTCTTTTAAATTATCCCTCGTGTCACAGGCCTATGTATTTTACAAATTATCACAAACCCAGGTTATTAACTTGTATAAGTTAAGATCTGTCCTTCAATATGACGGAGCGTCTTTATTTCTTAAGAATGAAATAAAAGATTATTTTCGAAGACAAGGAATAATTTCTTCCGAATTAAAGCATAAGAAACTTCAGAATTCTGGAATGAATCAATGGAAAAATTGGTTAAAGAGTCATTATCCATACGATTTATCTGGGCTAAAATGGTCTAAATTAGTACCGCAAAAATGGCGAAATAGAGTCAATCAACATTGTAGGGTTGAAAATAAAAATTTAACCAAACGGGATTCATCTGAAAGAGAGGAAAAGGTTTCGTTATTGCTAAATAAAAACGATCATTTTCAAAAAATGTCTAGATATGATCTTTTAGCATATCAATCGATTTTTTATGAAGATAAGAAGGACTCATATAATTACAACATACATAAACCGAAATTTGTTGATACGGGGGGGAGTATCCCTATTACTCATTTTATAAGAAAAGATTATTTTATGTATATAAAAAATCCAGATAGAAAATTTTTTGATACGAAAGGTCTTTTTTATCTCAAAATTCATAAAGATAAAGAAATCAATCCATCCAATCAAAAGGGTTTCTTTTCTTTTTTTGATTGGATGGGAATGAATGAAGAAAGACTAAATCGTCCTGTATCGAAGCCGATACCTTGGTTATTCCCACAATTTGAGTTATTTTTTAATGTATCTAAAATGAAACCCGGGTTTATACCAATTCATTCACTTCTTTTTCATTTTAATGAAGATGTTAGTCAAAATAAAAATATCACTAAAAATAAAAAGGGGGATCTTATACTATCAAATGAAAAAGAAAATAAATCTTTTGAATTAGAGAATCAAGAAGAAAAAAAAACCATAGGTCAAAGAGATCTCGCATCAGATGCCCAAAACCGAGGGAACCCTGAATCTGTTCTCTCAAATCAACAAAAATATATGGAAGAACTTTATACGAAATCAGATATTAAAATGGGTAGAACGAAAAATCAACCCAAAAGCATTTGGACTTGGGAAATAGACTTAAATGCGTTCATGAAAGGATCTTTTGCTTTGCAATTGAAATGGATGCTGAGTCCTTTGACTATGGAATTATTCGATTATGCGCTGTCCGTACTTGAATGGGAAAAGGAAAGCAGAATGACAACAAAGTTTGGTTTCGGCTTTATTAAGAAGGAGGAGTTAACTCTGGATCCAATGCTAATCCGGGATTTGAATCTTTCAAAAATCCTAAAAGAGGGAATATTTATTATCGAACCAGTTCGTATACCTGTAAAACATAATGTAGAATTTCTTATGTATCAAACCATAAGGATTTCTTTGGTTCATGAGATTAAACAAAAAAATAATCAAAAAAGATACAGAGAAAATATGGATAAGAATCATTTTGAGGAATCGATTGCAAGACATCAAATGATGACGAAAAATGGAAACAAAAATCATTATGATTTGCTTGTTCCTGAAAATATTTTATCGTCTAGACGCCGTAGAGAACTGAGAATTCTAAGTTGTTTCAATTCAAGGAATAGTAATTGTGTGGATAAAAATGCAGTATTTTGCAATGGGAACAAGGTAAAAACCTGTGGTCAATTTTTGGATGAAAGCAAAGATCTTGATAGAGATAAAATGAAATTTATTAAATTAAAATTATTTCTTTGGCCCAATTATCGATTAGAAGATTTAGCTTGTATGAATCGCTATTGGTTTGATACTAATAATGGTAGTCGTTTCAGTATGTTAAGGATACATATGTATCCACGATTAAAAATTGATTGATGATACAATTGTCTTCCCCTACGATATATATATATCGGGTGGATAAATAGCTGCGCACATGCCTTGTCTTACATCCTTTTTTGATACATGAATACTAATTCAATGACGTATCAATTAGATCAGAAAATGAATCAATAAGGAAATTCGGATTGATTCTTGTGTATACCAGATCAAAATACCTCGCATTATTATTACTGATCAGTAAAATTCATATTCGTAAAATAAAAATAGTAAATTAAGAAAAAAATTGACGCAATACGAAATGAAATTATATATATTTATTTATGGATTTCTAAAGTTATGACAAAAAATTCACTCATGGAAGTTAGTTTGCAAGAAGAAAAGAAGGGATCTGTTACATTTCAAGTATTCTGTTTCACCAATAAGATACGGCGCCTTACTTCACATTTAGAATTACACAAAAAAGACTATTCATCGCAAAGAGGTCTACGAAAAATTTTGGGAAAACGTCAACGACTTCTGGCTTATTTTTCAAAAAAAGATGAAATAAGGTATAAAGAATTAATCAGCCAATTGAATATTCGAGCGATAAAAAAACGTTAATTTGTATAATTTTGTCTTTGATTTATTCGATCTTCAATTTTGATGAACTTCTTTTTGTTTTCAGCAATTCATGAAAGAATAAATATGTAAAAAACTTATGACTGGACCAGTTACAAGAAAAGATCTAATGATAGTCAATATGGGGCCTCACCACCCATCAATGCATGGCGTTCTTCGACTCATTGTTACTTTAGATGGTGAAGATGTTATTGATTGTGAACCAATAGTAGGTTATTTGCACAGAGGCATGGAAAAAATTGCGGAAAACCGAACAATTATACAATATTTGCCTTATGTAACCCGTTGGGATTATTTAGCTACTATGTTTACAGAAGCAATAACTATAAATGCACCAGAACAGTTAGGAAATATTCAAGTACCTAAAAGAGCTAGCTATATCCGAGTTATTATGTTGGAGTTGAGTCGGATAGCTTCTCATTTATTATGGCTAGGGCCTTTTATGGCGGATATTGGTGCACAGACCCCTTTCTTCTACATTTTCAGAGAAAGAGAGTTGATATATGATCTATTCGAAGCTGTCACTGGCATGAGAATGATGCATAATTTTTTTCGTATCGGAGGAGTCGCTGCCGATTTACCTTATGGCTGGATAGATAAATGCTTAGATTTTTGTGAGTATTTTTTAACAGCAATTGCTGAATATCAAAAGCTTATTACGCGAAATCCTATTTTTTTAGAACGAGTCGAAGGAGTGGGCATTATTAGCGGAGAAGAGGCAATAAATTGGGGGTTGTCAGGACCGATGTTACGAGCTTCCGGAATACAATGGGATCTTCGTAAAGTTGATCGTTATGAATGTTATGACGAATTGGATTGGGAAGTTCAATGGCAAAAGGAAGGCGATTCATTAGCTCGTTATTTAATCCGAATTGGCGAAATGGTGGAATCTGTAAAAATTATTCAGCAAGCTCTAGAAGGCATTCCGGGGGGGCCTTATGAGAATTTAGAAATCCGACGCTTTAATAGAGTAAAAGATACTGAGTGGAATAATTTTGAATATAGATTCATTAGTAAAAAGCCCGCCCCGACCTTTGAGTTATCGAGACAAGAACTTTATGTAAGAGTCGAAGCTCCAAAGGGAGAATTAGGAATTTATTTAATAGGAGATCAAAGTTCTTTTCCATGGAGATGGAAAATCCGCCCGCCCGGTTTTATCAATTTGCAAATTCTTCCTCAGTTAGTTAAAAGAATGAAATTGGCTGATATTATGACAATACTAGGTAGCATAGATATCATTATGGGAGAAATTGATCGTTGAAATGATAATTGAGACAACAGGAGTACAAGCTATCAATTCTTTTTCCATATTGGAATCCTTAAAAGAAGTCTATGGAACTATATGGATGCTTGTACCTATTTTGATTCTTATTTTGGGAATAACAATAGGTGTACTAGTAATTGTGTGGTTAGAAAGAGAAATATCCGCAGCAATACAACAACGTATTGGACCTGAATATGCCGGCCCCCTGGGAATTCTTCAAGCTCTAGCAGATGGAACAAAACTACTTTTCAAAGAAAACCTTCTTCCAGCAAGAGGGGATAAGAGTTTATTTAGTGTTGGGCCCTCCATAGCAGTCATATCGATTTTACTAAGTTATTCGGTAATTCCTTTTAGCAATCGGCTTATTTTAGTCGATCTCAGCAATGGCGTTTTCTTATGGATCGCCATTTCAAGTATTGCTCCCATTGGGCTTCTTATGTCAGGATATGGATCAAATAATAAATATTCCTTTTTAGGTGGTCTACGGGCTGCTGCCCAATCTATTAGTTATGAAATACCATTAACTCTATGCGTGTTATCAATATCTCTACGTGTGATTCGGTGAGGCATAAATTTCCACAAATTTTTCTTTCGAGAGCTTTCTAAGAATGAACTAAAATACATTAAATTAAATAGAGAACTTTCTTTTTTTTTCAACCTTCGGATTGATGAACTAAACCAGATAGTTAGATGAGTGAAAGAAAACAGCTTCAAAATTCGCAGTAAAAAGATTAAGTCTCATTTCCTGTGTACAAGAATTATGCCAAAGTAAATATAAGTAAATAGAAGCAGTAAAGAAAACCTATTTACCCCAAGACTGATGGATTAGTTATCATGACTTGAAGCGGGTTAAACAGATTCATCCTTTGGAGTTCGTGCTATCGTTTATATGTATTACTATATATGACATGATACGAACTGTCGAAAAGATTGAGCAAAATTGAGTGGATGGTTAGGAACACCAAGATACACAAAGGGTTAGTAATAGAGACTTTCTAAGTTATATAAGTTATCGAAAAAATTCCACATAAACGAAATAGTAATTGGGGCTTTAAATTAGTAGAAACGATCAAGTAGTACTCCCCCAAATTCCGATCCAGAGTATATTGCTATCCACTGATAAAATGAATGACTATCAGGAACGAATTAATCCTTTACTTCCTTTTTTTGCTAAATAAAGGAATAAAAAATAGAAAGAATCCAATTGTAAAATTTCTGATTATTCCTATAACTCTATTAAGTAAGAAAACTACATTTCATGTCAATTTTTTTTGTAATCAAAAAGGCTAGGGTCAAATATCTATTAATATTTCTAAAAAGAATATTTTCTAAAGGGTTTAAGGCTCAAAAAAACGTAAAATGTATAAAATGAAAATTTCTAATATATATAAATTAAAATAAAAAAGTAAAGGATGAGATCAATTCAGAAGCCCTTTAGTATAGCAGACAGAATTCCATTGGTCTAATTAGGGACCTTTCGATCACTTGTGACTCTATCTATCCTACAATAATATCAAGATTAAAGAATATCGAAGCAGTCTTTAGATTTACGCGAGACCCTTGAGGAGCCGTATGAGGTGAAAATCTCATGTACGGTTCTGTAATAGCGATGATAAATGAGATCTTATCACCGACTAGAATTATCTAATAGTTTAAGTACAGTTGATATAGTTGAAGCACAGTCCAAATATGGTTTGTGGGGATGGAATTTGTGGCGTCAACCTATAGGATTTCTAGTTTTTATAATTTCTTCTCTAGCCGAATGTGAAAGATTGCCCTTTGATTTACCGGAAGCAGAAGAAGAATTAGTAGCAGGTTATCAAACAGAATATTCAGGTATTAAATTTGGTTTATTTTATGTTGCTTCCTATCTAAATCTACTCGTTTCTTCATTATTTGTAACAGTTCTTTACTTGGGAGGCTGGAATTTCTCTATTCCGTACATATTTGTTACTGACCTTTTTGGAATAAATGCAAGCGATGGAGTCTTTGAAACAACAATTGGTATTTTCATTACACTAGCGAAAACTTTTTTGTTCTTGTTCATTTCTATCACAACAAGATGGACCTTACCGAGACTGAGAATGGACCAATTATTAAATCTTGGATGGAAATTTCTTTTACCTATTTCTTTAGGTAATTTATTATTAACAACTTCTTCCCAACTCCTTTCACTATAATAATATATATAATATAAGTAAAATCGAATCTTTTCTATTCACTAGTAATTAGATTAATAACCTGTTCCAAACAAGAAAAAGAAACAAACAAAAAATTTTTATCGAAATTTAGGATATGTTCCCTATGGTAACTGGGTTCCTGAATTATGGTCAACAAACGGTACGAGCAGCTAGGTACATTGGTCAAGGTTTTCTGATTACCTTATCCCATGCGAATCGGTTACCTGTAACTATTCAATACCCTTATGAAAAATTGATTACATCAGAACGCTTTCGTGGCCGAATCCACTTTGAATTCGATAAATGCATTGCTTGTGAGGTATGTGTTCGTGTATGCCCTATAGATCTACCTGTTGTAGATTGGAAATTGGAAACTGATATTCGAAAGAAACGACTGCTTAATTATAGTATTGATTTCGGAATCTGTATATTTTGTGGTAACTGCGTTGAGTATTGTCCGACAAATTGTTTATCTATGACTGAAGAATATGAGCTTTCTACGTATGATCGTCATGAATTAAATTATAATCAAATTGCCTTAGGACGTTTACCAATATCAATAATTGACGATTACACAATTCGAACTATCTTAAATTGGCCTCAATTCAATCAAAAAGAAATATCTTGAGAAAGTAAAAAGTTTTTTTATTACAAAGGTTGTTATATAAATTTAACCTATTTTTTCTTTGTGAATAACGAAACTTAAAATAACACCTATTGATCTGATTAGGTCATGAAAATTTCAGATTTACTTGGGATTTTTTCTGTAATGATTTCAACTAGATTCGAACTATCCTGTTAGATAAGGAATTCAATTTGTACACTAACTATCCCTACATTAATTCGCATCCATTAGAATCGCATCCAATTCGGAATGTGTATTAAGGCAATCAACTTAACTTATTTTATCCTGGTCAGTTCAATAAGATCATGAAAGAGTCTGATTTTTTATATCTTTTTTTCATAGAATGGATTTACCTGGACCAATACACGATTTTCTTTTAGTCTTTTTGGGATCAGGTCTTATATTAGGAGGCCTCGGGGTGGTATTATTTACCAATCCCATTTTTTCTGCTTTTTCGTTAGGATTGGTTCTTGTTTGTGTATCTTTATTCTATATTTTAGCAAACTCTCAATTTGTAGCTTCTGCACAACTCCTTATTTACGTAGGAGCTATAAATGTTTTAATCATATTTGCTGTAATGTTCATCAACGGGTTAGAATATGACCAAAATTTCCGCCTTTGGACTCTTGGAGACGGAATTACTTTGTTAATTTGTACCAGTATTTTTGTTTTATTAATTACTACTATTCTAAATACATCGTGGTACGGAATTATTTGGACTACAAAATTAAACCAGATTATAGAACAGGATTTGATAAATAATAGTCAACAAATTGGTATTCATTTATCAACAGATTTTTTTCTCCCATTTGAACTCATTTCGATAATTCTTTTAGTTGCGTTGATCGGTGCAATTGCCGTGGCCCGCCAATAAGATTAAAAATCTTTCAAATTAAACGCGTCACTCCAAATCAAACTTGATTCTTTTTCTCTTTTTTCATATCTATTTCTGTTCAAGTCAAATAGAATTGATGTATAATATAAAATATGAATGTCAATCTATTACGAAAATATTTCTTTGCTCTGTATTTGTTTGGTATATTCGAGTGAATGTTATTTTTTTCATATTGAACTGAATCAAGATTGATAAGGAGTTGCTCAATGATGCTCGAACATGTACTTGTTTTGAGTGCCTATTTATTTTCTATCGGTATCTATGGATTAATCACAAGCCGAAATTTAGTTAGAGCTCTTATGTGTCTTGAACTTATATTGAATGCGGTTAATCTGAATTTTGTAACGTTTTCTGATTTTTTTGATAGTCGTCAACTAAAAGGAAATATTTTCTCCATCTTTGTTATAGCTATTGCAGCCGCTGAAGCAGCTATTGGACTGGCTATTGTTTCCGCAATTTATCGTAACAGAAAATCAACTCGTATTAATCAAGCGAATTTGTTGAATAAGTAGTATTAATATTATAGAAATTTGAAGAGTTATAAATTCAAATTAGATTTGAGATTCTCAAATCTATAGATATAGAATCTCCAAAATCTAAAAAAGCAAAGTATTTTTGACCTCCTTTCTAAACCAACACAGAAATAAGTTAATTCGACAAGTTCTGGTGAATCATCGATTCGTCTGGTCTTTGCATATGTAATTCGTTTACATACAATACAGGGTTATACTAGATCGAAACTAACGAGATTAAAAAAAAGTATAGATCCAATGTCACATTCAGTAAAGATTTATGATACATGTATAGGATGTACTCAATGTGTCCGAGCCTGCCCCACAGATGTATTAGAAATGATACCTTGGGACGGGTGTAAAGCTAAACAAATAGCTTCCGCCCCAAGAACAGAGGACTGTGTTGGTTGTAAGAGATGTGAATCCGCATGTCCAACCGATTTTTTGAGTGTTCGAGTTTATTTATGGCATGAAACAACTCGTAGTATGGGTCTAGCTTATTGATACGTTCCAGAAAATTCCACTTTAATCTTTTGTTTACCGACAAAAACCCGCGCTCGAAATAAAGAATATATATCTTATTTTGTTCTTATTCGAGTACGGGTTTTTTAGTCCAAGTGTATTTTGTCTTTACCACGAATTTTTTTCCTTGGTTAACCTTAATTGTAGTTTTACCCATATTTGCGAGTTTATTACTATTTTTCCTCCCCCATAGGGGTAATAAGGTAATTCGATGGTATACTATGTGTATATGTATATTAGAATTCCTCTTAACAATCTATGTATTCTGTTATCATTTCCAACCAGACGACCCATTAATACAATTGGCTGAAGATTATAACTGGATTCGCTTTTTTGATTTCCACTGGAGATTGGGAATTGATGGGCTTTCTATAGGACCCGTTTTACTCACTGGATTCATCACGACTTTAGCGACTTTAGCGGCTTGGCCGGTTACTCGGGATTCCCGATTATTCCATTTCTTGATGTTAGCAATGTATAGCGGTCAAATAGGATTATTTTCTTCTCGAGACCTTTTACTTTTTTTTCTAATGTGGGAATTAGAATTAATTCCCGTTTATCTACTTTTATCCATATGGGGAGGAAAGAAACGTCTATACTCAGCTACAAAGTTTATTTTGTACACTGCAGGGGGTTCCGTTTTTTTATTACTGGGAGTTTTGGGTATCGGGTTATATGGTTCTAATGAACCAACATTAAATTTTGAAACATTAGCTAACCAATCGTATCCGGTGGGATTGGAAATAATATTCTATATTGGATTCCTTATTGCTTTTGCTGTAAAATCGCCGATTATACCTCTACATACATGGTTGCCAGATACCCATGGAGAAGCACATTATAGTACTTGTATGCTTTTAGCTGGAATCCTATTAAAAATGGGAGCATATGGGTTGGTTCGGATCAATATGGAATTATTACCTCACGCGCATTCTTTTTTTTCTCCTTGGTTGATGATAGTGGGTACAATGCAAATAATCTATGCAGCTTCAGCATCTCCGGGGCAGCGTAATTTAAAAAAAAGAATAGCATATTCCTCTGTATCTCATATGGGTTTCATAATTATAGGAATTAGTTCTATAACTGATACGGGATTCAACGGGGCCATTTTACAAATAATCTCTCATGGATTTATTGGTGCTGCTCTTTTTTTCCTAGCAGGAACGAGTTATGATAGAATACGTCTTGTTTATCTCGACGAAATTGGCGGAATAGCCATTTCAATGCCAAAAATATTCACACTTTTCAGTACTTTTTCGATGGCTTCCCTGGCGTTACCGGGCATGAGCGGTTTTTTTGCCGAATTAATAGTCTTTTTTGGAATAATCACCAGCCAAAAAATTTTTTTCATGTCAAAAGTCCTAATTACTTTTGGCATGGCAATTGGAATGATATTAACTCCTATTTATTTATTATCTATGTTACGCCAAATGTTCTATGGATACAAGTTATTAAATAATGCAACCTCTTCGTTTTTTGATTCCGGTCCGCGAGAGTTATTTGTTTCACTCGTTATCTTTCTACCAGTAATAGGTATTGGCATTTACCCAGATTTCGTTCTCTCACTATCAGTTGAAAAGGTAGAAGTTGTTCTATCCAATTTTTTTTATAGATAGTTTTCATTTGAAACTTTTTTTATGTAAGACAAAAACGAATTAATTAGAATTTAAATCGGACAGTTTGACGTTTGTGAGAACCATTTGAATCACTGTATTACTCGATTGAAATGGTTCTCGACGAGACTTGCTTTTATATATGGGATATACCGCGTCCTGGAGTTGTACTTGTCAGGTTGGGTCCTTTCTTCAATTTAGGTGCTTTTTAGTAGAAATGAACCATAACTATGTAATCCGATTCCTAATAAATTGACCCCAAAATAGCATATCCAAATAATAAGAAATCCTAGAGAAGCCACAATTGCAGAATTTTCACTTTTCAAATTTATATTTGTTTTAATATGTAAATAAATTGCAAATACGGTCCAAGTAATAAAAGCCCACGTTTCCTTTGGGTCCCAATTCCAATATGAACCCCAAGCTTCATTAGCCCATACTGCTCCTGAAAGAATACCTATGGTTAAAAAGAGAAATCCTAAACTAATAACACGGGAACTCCAATGATCGAATTGTTCAATTAACTGGTACCTATAAAAATTCCTAAGAGAAAAGAGATAGGTATTTTGTAAAATATTGTTTTCTTCGTTGATGTATTGGATCTTCCCAAAGAACAAAGACTCGTTTAATAAAAATTTTTTTTTACCAACAAGGCTTATATTGTTTTGAAATGTAATGACTAGAAGGGCTACTGATAATAATGATCCGCATAAAAGGGCGGCATAGGCCAATATCATCATACTTACATGCATCATTAACCACTGGGATTGAAGAGCAGGTACTAATATTGTCGATTGCTTCATTTGAGCTAAAAAGCCCGAAGTAGCAAAGCCTTGGGTAAAAATAGCGCCGGATGCTGTTATTGCATTTACAATTTTTTTAAGGTTTTTAAAATAAGGAATCATATGAATAATATAAAAACTCCACGAAAGGAAGATTAATGATTCATATAAATCACTTAACGGGAAATGCCCTGAAAAAATCCAACGAATACCTAATAATCCTGTTATACAGGAAAAACTAAGTAACATCCCCTTTTCTAATGAATCGTTTAGTTCTACTATTTCGTTGACTACTAAAGTTATTAAATGAATTGTAATTACAATTGAAACGAGCGAAAAGGAAATATGATTGAAAAGGTGCTCCAAAGTAAAAAATATCATAAGAATATCATAAGAATATAGATATAAAGAAAAGAGATCCCTCAATTCCAAATCGTGAAATAGAAATTAAGAATGAAAGTCATTTTGTTGTTATTATTCTTTTTTCTAGGACTATTTAATTAGCTTTTAGAATTTGGAAAAGACTGTGCCGCTACTCGGACTCGAACCGAGACGCTCTAGCACTGCTTCCTAAGAGCAGCGTGTCTACCAATTTCACCATAGCGGCTTGTTTGAAATCATAATAGCCTTTTTCTCTGTAATCGTCGAGATTGAAAGAGTGATTCCAACGGCTCTTTTTTTATAAAACATTCCAAATTTTTTCTAAGGAATAGGAATATATACAATAGCATTTTTGAGAAAGTTCTAAAGATATATTTTTCTTTTCCAAGAAAAAATCTTCGTACATAATATCCCACAAAATTTAGATTGAAAAAAAAACTTATTTATTTTTTTATTGGAATAGAAATAAAAAAAGTAAACATAAAAAAAATATAGAAAAATTCAGAAAGATAATGAATCCAGGAGGGAAAGGTTTTAATAAAATGAATTCTATTATCTATTAAGGATCCCTTTTTGTCTAAAGATTTTTTGGTTCTTCCATAGATCTAAAACAAACTTTAATTTTCTATTGGCTATTGGGACCGGACGGTTGATGGGGAAAGTAAGAATCCCCATCCCATAAATGATAAAATATACTCAAAAATACTAAAAGAAGGGTAGTGAAATCCTCTAGTTTTCAAACAAAAAAGTATCGTATAAAGTAGGTTTACATATCATAATAGAGAAGCAGGATCTATTTCATGTTGATTAATTCAACAAAAAATAAATGATTGCTTTTTTCGACTTTTTTTTTAGGAATAGAAATACTAAAGGAAATTTTGTAGAAGTTTTTTTGAATCAGATCAATTCAGATTATTCTAAGATTTGATTACTTATTTTTCGTATAAAAAAACTTTTCGAAGTCCCGGTAGAAAGAGATTTTGCTAATGCAAAGGCTTTTAATGCTGCTGAATATCCTTTTCTTTTCCAAAAATTTTTACGAATACGCTTTTTGGAAATTGAAGTACGCTTTTTTGGAACTGCCATTCAAAAATGAATAAATAGGTTATTCACTGTTCTAGTTGGATGTGAAAGACATCTAGTATTCAAAGCAAAGGAATCTTTCTATCCTATTTTTTTAGTTATAGGTCTTTTTTTTTTATTCTAAGTCTAAGTTTTTTTATAAAATATCTCAAAAAATTTGGAAATATATGAAAATAACCTAGCAGATTATGAGAGACTCCCCTTGGTCTTATTCCAATTTCTATTTATCGAATACGATGTACCATAAGAAAATCAATAAGCAAATTTTAGACTTCTATTTCTGTTTATTTTTGTTATGTGACTTTTCTTTTTTTATTGAAACGAGACTCGTTATTTAGTTAGAGTAGACATGATTTGATATGCTTTTATCAATTTTTTAGTTTTATTTTATGTAAAGTCGAAAGTAAAGTAAAGTCTTGGCTAGCATAGAAAAAGAGAAATATGCTTTATTGTTATTGAAAATTGAAATAGAAGACAATCGACCAAAGTGTTTTTTTGCAGAGAACTAATAACTTAACCGATTCCGAATAAAAAAATTAAAAGAGTTTCGAGTTTTTAACTTAAATTAGATTATGAATATGAGTAGATCTTGTGATTCATATCAGTATCAGACTTACGTACTTTTTGTCTAATTTTTGATCTTTTTTCTATTTATAGGTTTATCAAAAGAATAATGAATGGTATCAATTTTGGATATTTTCCATATTCATAGGTTAATTAATAGCTAAGTATTTACTTTCACTAAAAACTATTCGGTTATTTGACCAATTAGAACTTCTTGAGTTGAATATTAATAAATATAAAAATGCTTATTCTAAGAATTTCGCTTTTAAAAAGAAAAAAATTCTATTATCACATATCTTAATTTTTTTATTGACCTCCTTCGAAAGAGGTAAAAGTCGGGAAATCGAAAATCAAATTTTATTTTTTATGGAACATATCTACCAAAATGCATGGATCATACCTTTTATTCCACTTACAGTTCCTTTGTTAATCGGAGCGGGACTTCTTCTTTTTCCGAAGACAACAAAAAATCTTAGACGTATGTGGGCTTTTCCTAGTATTTTGTTGTTAACTATAGTTATGATTTTTTCAATTAAATTATCTATTAATCAAATAAATAGCAGTTCGAGCTATCAAGCTGTATGGTCTTGGACCATCAATAATGATTTTTCTTTAGAGTTCGGTTACTTGGTTGATCCGCTTACTTCTATTATGTTAATGTTAATTACTACTGTTGGGATTCTAGTTCTTATTTATAGTGACAATTATATGTGTCATGATCAAGGATATTTGAGATTCTTTGCTTATCTTAGTTTTTTCAATACTTCTATGCTTGGCTTAGTTACTAGTTCAAATTTAATACAAATTTATATTTTTTGGGAATTAGTTGGAATGTGTTCATATCTATTAATTGGTTTTTGGTTTACACGACCTGCTGCAGCAAATGCTTGTCAAAAAGCATTTGTAACTAATCGTGTAGGGGATTTTGGTTTATTATTAGGCATTTTAGGTCTTTATTGGCTAACAGGCAGTTTCGAATTTCACGATTTGTTCGAAATATTCAATACCGTGATTTATAATAATGAAGCCCATTTTTTAGTTGGAACTGTATGTACTTTCTTATTATTTTCTGGTGCAATTGCCAAATCCGCCCAATTTCCTCTTCATGTATGGTTACCGGATGCTATGGAGGGACCTACTCCTATTTCGGCTCTTATACATGCTGCTACGATGGTAGCTGCGGGGATTTTTCTTGTCGCTCGCCTTTTTCCTCTTTTGATAGCCATTCCAGCCATACTAAATCTAATCGCTTTAATAGGTATAATAACAGTACTTTTAGGAGCTACTTTAGCTCTTGCCCAAAAAGACATTAAGAGAAGTTTAGCTTATTCTACAATGTCTCAATTGGGATATATGATGTTAGCTCTAGGTATGGGGTCTTATCGAGCTGCTTTATTCCATTTGATCACGCATGCTTACTCAAAAGCATTGTTGTTTTTAGGATCTGGATCTATTATTCATTCTATGGAAGCGATTGTTGGGTATTCTCCAGATAAAAGTCAGAATATGGTTTTTATGGGAGGTTTAAAAAAACATGTGCCAATCACAAAAACTGCTTTTTTTGTAGGTACACTTTCTCTTTCTGGTATTCCGCCTCTTGCTTGTTTTTGGTCCAAAGATGAAATTCTTAATGATACTTGGTTGTATTCACCAACTTTCGCAATTATAGCCTGGGCTACAGCAGGATTAACTGCATTTTATATGTTTCGCATCTATTTACTTATGTTTGAGGGTCATTTAAACGTTCATTTTCAAAATTACAACGGAAAAAAAAGTAGCTCCTTCTATTCAATATCTTTATGGGGTCAAGATGGACTGAAATTAATTAACAACAATTTTCGTTTAGTAACTTTGTTACCAATAAAAAATAACGAAAGTTTTTCTAAGAATTTACACGAAAATAGAAAAAAACCAATACGATCCTTTATTTTTATTAAAAATAGTGACAATAAAAAAATTGCACCGTATCCTCATGAATCGGATAATACTATGTTATTCCCTCTGCTTATATTAATTTTTTTTACTTTGTTCATTGGATTCCTAGGAATTCCTTTCCCTTTCAATCAAGAAGGCATAGGTTTGGATATATTGTCCAAATGGTTAACCCCATCTATAACTCTTTTACATCAAAAATTGAATAATGAAAATTTTTTTGATTGGTCTGAATTTGTGTTAAACGCAACCCTTTCGGTTAGTATAGCTTATTCTGGAATAGTTATAGCGTCTTTTTTCTATAAACCTATTTATTCGTCGTTACAAAATTTTGCCTTAATTAATTTTTTTGCCAAAAGGTATCTAAATAGGATTTTTTCGGACCAAATTCAAAATGTAATATATGATTGGTCCCATCATCGTGGTTACATAGATGCTTTTTATACAACATATGTAATTCGCAGTGTACGAGGGTTGTCCCAACTAGTTAATTTTTTTGATAGGCGGGTAATTGATGGAATTCCAAATGGATTGGGTGTTGCAAGTTTTTTTCTAGGAGAAGGTCTCAAGTCTGTAGGCGGGGGACGCATTTCTTCTTACCTTTTTTTGTATTTATTCTATGCGTCAATTTTTTTCTTAATTTACTATTTTTATTTTACGAATATGAATTTTACTGATCAGTAATAATAATGCGAGGTATTTTGATCTGGTATACACAAGAATCAATCCGAATTTCCTTATTGATTCATTTTCTGATCTAATTGATACGTCATTGAATTAGTATTCATGTATCAAAAAAGGATGTAAGACAAGGCATGTGCGCAGCTATTTATCCACCCGATATATATATATCGTAGGGGAAGACAATTGTATCATCAATCAATTTTTAATCGTGGATACATATGTATCCTTAACATACTGAAACGACTACCATTATTAGTATCAAACCAATAGCGATTCATACAAGCTAAATCTTCTAATCGATAATTGGGCCAAAGAAATAATTTTAATTTAATAAATTTCATTTTATCTCTATCAAGATCTTTGCTTTCATCCAAAAATTGACCACAGGTTTTTACCTTGTTCCCATTGCAAAATACTGCATTTTTATCCACACAATTACTATTCCTTGAATTGAAACAACTTAGAATTCTCAGTTCTCTACGGCGTCTAGACGATAAAATATTTTCAGGAACAAGCAAATCATAATGATTTTTGTTTCCATTTTTCGTCATCATTTGATGTCTTGCAATCGATTCCTCAAAATGATTCTTATCCATATTTTCTCTGTATCTTTTTTGATTATTTTTTTGTTTAATCTCATGAACCAAAGAAATCCTTATGGTTTGATACATAAGAAATTCTACATTATGTTTTACAGGTATACGAACTGGTTCGATAATAAATATTCCCTCTTTTAGGATTTTTGAAAGATTCAAATCCCGGATTAGCATTGGATCCAGAGTTAACTCCTCCTTCTTAATAAAGCCGAAACCAAACTTTGTTGTCATTCTGCTTTCCTTTTCCCATTCAAGTACGGACAGCGCATAATCGAATAATTCCATAGTCAAAGGACTCAGCATCCATTTCAATTGCAAAGCAAAAGATCCTTTCATGAACGCATTTAAGTCTATTTCCCAAGTCCAAATGCTTTTGGGTTGATTTTTCGTTCTACCCATTTTAATATCTGATTTCGTATAAAGTTCTTCCATATATTTTTGTTGATTTGAGAGAACAGATTCAGGGTTCCCTCGGTTTTGGGCATCTGATGCGAGATCTCTTTGACCTATGGTTTTTTTTTCTTCTTGATTCTCTAATTCAAAAGATTTATTTTCTTTTTCATTTGATAGTATAAGATCCCCCTTTTTATTTTTAGTGATATTTTTATTTTGACTAACATCTTCATTAAAATGAAAAAGAAGTGAATGAATTGGTATAAACCCGGGTTTCATTTTAGATACATTAAAAAATAACTCAAATTGTGGGAATAACCAAGGTATCGGCTTCGATACAGGACGATTTAGTCTTTCTTCATTCATTCCCATCCAATCAAAAAAAGAAAAGAAACCCTTTTGATTGGATGGATTGATTTCTTTATCTTTATGAATTTTGAGATAAAAAAGACCTTTCGTATCAAAAAATTTTCTATCTGGATTTTTTATATACATAAAATAATCTTTTCTTATAAAATGAGTAATAGGGATACTCCCCCCCGTATCAACAAATTTCGGTTTATGTATGTTGTAATTATATGAGTCCTTCTTATCTTCATAAAAAATCGATTGATATGCTAAAAGATCATATCTAGACATTTTTTGAAAATGATCGTTTTTATTTAGCAATAACGAAACCTTTTCCTCTCTTTCAGATGAATCCCGTTTGGTTAAATTTTTATTTTCAACCCTACAATGTTGATTGACTCTATTTCGCCATTTTTGCGGTACTAATTTAGACCATTTTAGCCCAGATAAATCGTATGGATAATGACTCTTTAACCAATTTTTCCATTGATTCATTCCAGAATTCTGAAGTTTCTTATGCTTTAATTCGGAAGAAATTATTCCTTGTCTTCGAAAATAATCTTTTATTTCATTCTTAAGAAATAAAGACGCTCCGTCATATTGAAGGACAGATCTTAACTTATACAAGTTAATAACCTGGGTTTGTGATAATTTGTAAAATACATAGGCCTGTGACACGAGGGATAATTTAAAAGAAACCTCCGACTTCGTCTGAATCTTATGACGAATATGAGAAGGTGAAAGTTTGTTTTGTATAGTTGAAATACGCTCAATTATCTTTTTCTCTTTTGTATCAAAAAATTTTTTTTTTTTTAATTTACGAAAAAGTTTGATAATGATCATGGGCCTATAAAGACTATTAGTAAAATGATTAATGATATATGGAAAGCTCTCTAGAAGGATATCCGTGTATACCCTTTCCACGATCCATTTTATAAAATAATGTGATTTACGGATTAATCGATCATTTCTTCTTTTTAATATCTGAAAATAATTTTTTAGTGATGCTAATTTTTGAGCACCATAACTTGTTTTGTTAGGACTAATATTTATCTTTAGAGTTCGAAATCCATTTTTCTTGTCTTTTGTAATTCTTTCTATTTGATTTCTGATTGTGCTTGTTCTATCAGTCAGATCTTTAATTTTGATTTCTGTCAGTGAATAATTTGTCCAATCCATAGATCGGGTTTGAATGGATGATTCATGAATAATCTGATTATTGATTATAGAATCTTTTTTTATTTCACTCGAATCCTCTCTCAATTTTTTTGGTTCTTTTTGGACCTTTAGAAACAATAATTTTGTTCTTTCTTTGAAACTTTTTAGAGCTCGAAAACTCCATTTTATAATTGCTTTTTGGAGTTTTTTCAAAGGGGGTCCAAAATAATAACGAAACAAAATACCAAGTCCTACGAGAGGAGAACCAAAAGGACGGTCAGTTTCCAGTCCCCAAATCGTTAAAAAAGAAGCAAGACTTTCCTGCTTTGGATTTGGATCCCGACGAGAAGGTCGTATCTTAGATCGGTGCCAAGGTTTCAGACGGAAAGGAAATCTTATCATTATTTGTATACCCTCTGTGGCCCAGTTTTGAGGAAAAATTCCGTTTCTTCCTGTTTCTAGTACTGGCAGACCTTTATAGGTGCATATAAGATGCACTTCTCTATTCATCTCCCTTATATCCTGCTTCCACTCGGACTCTTGGCGTAATAAGAAACGGACAATATTTTTAGCTAGTATCAATGAAGGTAATACAATAGATTTTCGAAGCTTCGACTGAATTAGTAAAATACAAGCTCTTATTGCCTGAGCATAAATAATGACATCATAGAGGTTTGATCTTTTTTCTTGTGTCCTGTCTATTCGTTCCATTTCCGTCGGCCCGTCCCGCCCCTTTTCCATTTCATTGACTTCTTTTTGAATTTCTTCGTAGCTTTTGTTTTCCTCCATGTACATTTTTTTTTTTTTTTTTAACCTCTTTATTCTTTTTGCTACGCTTCCTTTTATACCCTTTCTAAAAATGTCTTGTATTAGGTCGGAAATCTCAATTACTGATAATATGAATGGTTCGAAAAGAACATCCCAAGAAAATCCTACTCTGTCGAAAAAAAGTGGGGAATACGGATATAAGGGAAACATTTTCCCCGTAAGGGTTTTACGTCTTTGAACACGCATAGAACCAGTGATTATGTCTCGACGAAAATCCGCTTCATAGGGATAATCTATCATATCCACTTCTTCTATTTCATCAGGCTTCGTCATAGTTTTGATACTAGGGTCGGTATTCGCTAGACTCTGCGTAAAAAGAACTATACGTTTCGCTTTCCTCGAGCGAATTTGATGATCTACTATCCACTCTTCCCCCTCTTCCGTTGTTTCAGTTTTTCCGATTTGTTCTACCTCGCTGAATAATTTGTATGACCATCGGGGGACTTTTTTCTTTATTCCAATCGATTTTTTTCGGGTTGTGTTTTCCATGGGAGGAAGTATGGCTGTCTCGTATATTGTTTGAATCCTGAGATCAATTAGGACTTTTTCGAATAAAAATCTCAAAACTTTTTCTGGATCTTCTGAATCAATTCCTCTTTGTTCCGGAAA